CAATGAATTAATAAGTCGAACAAAAGCTCTAGAAAAAGAAAAGGGATTTCTTGCTCTAGATATGCTCGAAAAAAGGACCAGATTATGCAATGATGAAAACGAACAAAAATACTTGCCCAAAACGTATGACCCTTTTTTGAGGGGACCATATCGTGGAACAATAAAAAAATTCTATTCACATATGATCATGAATGATTTAATCACTTCTACAGATACGGAGGATTCCATAGAAATCAATTGGATAAATAAGATTTATGGGCTACTTCCTAATAATTCTAATTATTCCAGAAAATTTGAACATCAAAAGAATCCGCCTGATAGGGAATCATTACTGAATTATATTGGTAATTCCTTAACCTCAATCAAAGAATTTCCTTTTGAGCCTGCACCCATTTTGCATTTTAAAAAATATTCTTTATTGAGAGAGCAAACAAGAATTGATTTAGAAAATCAAACAAAAGCTTTAAAATGGGTATTCGATGTAATTACAACTGATCCAAACGATCAAACAATAATTAGAAATAAATCTATTGGAATAGAAGAAATCCGTAAAAGGGTTCCTCGGTGGTCATACAAATTAACTGATGATTTGGAAGAACAGGAGGAAGAAAATGAGGAAGAATCTAAGGAAGATCATGAAATTCGTTCAAGAAAAGCCAAACGCGTAGTAATTTATACTGATAACAATCAGAATACCAACCCTATTACAACTACAAATAATACTAATAATAGTGATCAAGCAGAAGAGGTGGCTTTGATACGTTACTCGCAACAATCGGATTTTCGTCGGGATATAATCAAAGGATCCATGCGTGCTCAAAGACGTAAAACGGTTATTTGGGAAATGTTTCAAGCAAATGTGCATTCTCCGCTTTTTTTGGATCGAATAGACAAAACATTTTTTTTTTCTTCTTTTTATATCTCTGAAATGATGAATCTCATTTTTAGGAATTCGGTGGGGAGAGAACCAGAATTGAAAATTTCACATTTTGATTTTGAGGAGGAAGAGGCAAGGGAAAAAGAGAAAAAAAACGAAGAAAAAAAAGAGGAAAATGAGCGTATAGTAATATCAGAAACTTGGGATAGCATTATATTAGCTCAAGCAATAAGAGGTTTGATGTTAGTAACCCAATCTTTTCTTAGAAAATACATTGTATTGCCTTCATTGATAATTGCTAAAAATATTGGCCGTATGTTATTATTCCAATTCCCCGAATTGTATGAGGATTTGAAGGAGTGGAATAGAGAAATGCATGTTAAATGCACTTATAATGGTGTTCAATTATCAGAAACTGAATTTCCCAAAGATTGGTTAACAGACGGTATTCAGATAAAGATTCTATTTCCTTTCTGTTTGAAACCTTGGCGAAGATCTAAAATACGATCTCATCCTAGGGATCAAATAAAAAAAAAAGGAAAAAAAGACAATTTTTGTTTTTTAACGGTTTGGGGAATGGAAGCGGAATTCCCTTTTGGGAATCCCCGAAAACGACCTTCCTTTTTTGAACCCATTTATAAAGAACTCCAAAAAAAAGTTAGAAAAGTTAAAAAGGATTTATTTCTACTTCTAAAAGTTTCAAAAGAAAAAACAAGATGGATCATTAAAATACTTCTAGTTCTAAAACGAATAATGAAGGAAATTCAAAAAGTAAACCCAATATTCTTATTTGAATTGAGCAAGGTGAAAGTATATGAAACGGCTGAAAATGGAAAAGATTCCGAAATAAATAATAAGATTATTCACAAATCAACCATTCAAATCCAATCCATGAATTGGACAAATTATTCACTCATAGAAAAAAAGATGAAAGATCTTTCTGATAGAACAATCACAATCAGGAATCAAATAGAACGAATCACAAAAGGCAAGAAAAAAATAATTCTAACTTGTGATGATAAAAGATCGAAATCACAGAAACATATTTGGCAGATATTCCAAAGAATAAATATACGATTAATACGTAAATCACATTATTTTATGAAATCTCTGATTGAAAATATATATATAGATATCTTGCTATGTATGATTACCATTCACAGGATCTATTTCCAACTTTTCTTTGAATCAACAAAAAAAATAATCAATAAATCTGTTTACAACGATCAAACAAATCAGGAAGGAATTGATGAAAGAGATCAAAATACAATGAACTTTTTTTCCACTATAAAAAAGTCCTTTTCGAATACTAATATTAGTAATAGTACAAAAATGTATTATGACTTATCCTCCTTGTCCCAAGCATATGTATTTTACAAATTATCACAAACCCAATTACTTAACAAGTATCAATTGAAATCTCTACTTCAATATCAGGGGACTTATCCTTTTATTAAGGATAAAATCAAGGATTATTGTATGACACGAGGAATATTTGATTACAATTCAAGACATAAGAAAATTCATAAGTCTGGAATGATTGAATGGAAAAACTGGTTAAAGGGGCATTATCAATACAATTTATCTCAAACCAAATGGTCGCGGTTAGTACCACAAAAATGGCGAAATAGAATCAATCAACGTTATAGGATTCAAAATAAGGACTCAATTAAAGCGGATTCATATAAAAAAGAAAAAGACCAATTAATTCATTACGTGAAACAAAATTACTATGCAGCGGATTCATTGACAAATCAAAAAGAAAAATGGAAAAAACACTACAGATATGATCTTTTATCACATAAATATATGAACTATGGGGATAAGGAGGATTTTTATATTTATGGGTCAAGATTACAAGTAAATGGGGTTCACAAAATTCCATATAATTTCAATAAACCAAAATCCGAATCATTTTATGTATTGGTAAGTACAGCTATTAGTGATTATCTAGAAGAAGGATATATTATTGATACGCATAAAAATCTAGATAGAAAATATTTTGATTGTCAAATTCTCCACCCTTGTCTTAGAAAAAAAATTGATATTGAGACCTGGACCAATACACATATCGATACCAAAATTGATAAAAATACTAAGACTGAAAAAAAAATCAACAACAAATTGAAAAAAAAAGATATTTTTTCTCTTATGATTCATCAAGAAATCAACCCATCCAATCAAAAAAGTATTTTTTTTAATTGGATGGGAATGAATCAAGAAAGAGTTTATCATACCATATCAAATCTAGAATCTTGGTTCTTCCCAGAATTTGTCTTACTTTTTGATGCATATAAGATTAAACCATGGATTATACCAATCAAATTACTTCTTTTTGACTTTTATTTTTATAAAAATAAAAGTCAAAATAAAAACATCAATATAAATGAAAAAAAAAATCTTCAGATGATATCTCATCAAAAAAAATATCTTAAATTAGAAAATTCCAACCAACAAAAAAATGAGCAACAGGACCAAGTAAATCTTGTATCAGATCTACGAAAAGAAAACAAAAAAAAAGATATTGAAGAGAATTATGCGAGATCAGACATTACCATTAAAAAAGGTAAGAAGAAAAAACAATCCAAGAAAAACAAGGAAGCAGAACTAGATTTCTTCCTGAAAAAATATTTTCTTTTTCAATTAAGATGGGATGACTCCTTGAACCAAAGAATGATCAATAATATCAAGGTATATTGTCTCTTACTTAGACTGATAAATCCAAAAGAAATTGCTATATCCTCGATTCAAAGAGGAGAGATGCATCTGGATGTAATGCTAATTCAGAAAGATCTAGCTCTTACAGAATTGATAAAAAAGGGAATATTAATTATCGAACCAATTCGTCTATCTATAAAAAGGGATGGAAAATTAATTATATATCAAACTATAAGTATTTCATTGGTCGAGAACAATAAACACCAAACTAATAGAAAATGCATAAAAAAAAGATATATTGATAAGAGGAATTTGGATAAACCCATTGTACGATATGGGAATATGCTTGTGAATGAGGACACAAATTATTATGATTTCCTTGTTCCCGAAAATATTCTATCTCCTAGACGTCGCAGAGAATTGAGAATGTTAATTTGTTTCAATTCCCATAATTGGAATGTTACGGATAGAAATAGAAATCCATTATTTTGCAATGAAAATAACATAAGAAACTCTGGAAAATTTTTGGATGAGGACAAGCATCTTAATACGGATACAAATAAATTTATTAAATGTAAATTTGTTCTTTGGCCCAATTACCGATTAGAAGATTTAGCTTGTATGAATCGCTATTGGTTTGATACCAATAATGGCAGTCGTTTCAGTATGTCAAGGATACATATGTATCCACGATTTAGAATTATTTAATTTAATAGTATATTTCCTATATCATATATATATCTATATTCCGTGACATTTTTGGTATATGAAAACTGAAAGCTGTATGCATATGCTATGTTATATTTTGGTAAATGATACAGATTGAATGGTGTATCCATTCAATTGGATATAGGAATAAATAAATTAGGGGAATCCTTTTAGATAGAAATAAATTCTTTTCTTTCGTTAATGTGGAAACATATTATCCCTTTCTATCCAAATCAAATTTTCAATTTGATTTGGATAAAATAAAGAAGTAGTATATGAATAAACCCAAATTTTTGTGTGTACTAGATGTGTGTACTAGATTAAAATAACCGGCATAATTTTTTTTTTATTTTTCCTGATCGGAAAAATCCATGAAAAATAAAGAAAAAGGATAGAAAAATTTTTTATGGTCAAAAATTCATTCATTTCCATTATTCCACAAGAAGAAAAAGAAGAAAACAAAGGTTCTGTTGAATTTCAAGTATTCAGTTTCACCAATAAGATACGGAGACTTACTTCACATTTGGAATTGCACAAAAAAGATTTTTTATCACAAAGAGGTCTACGAAAAATTCTAGGAAAACGTCAACGGTTGCTGGCTTATTTGTCAAAGAAAAATAGAGTACGTTATAAGAAATTAATTGGTCAGTTGGATATTCGAGAGCCAAAAACTCGTTAATTTAATCGTTTGAATTTTTTTTAGTAGTATTCCATTTTTAGTTTTGATGAGTCTCGTTTTGAGGAATTCATGGAATAATGAATTAAGGAAGAAAAGATATGACAGTACCGGTTACAAGAAAAGATCTCATGATAGTCAATATGGGGCCTCACCACCCATCAATGCATGGTGTTCTCCGACTAATCGTTACTCTCGATGGTGAAGATGTTATTGACTGTGAGCCCATATTGGGCTATTTACACAGAGGAATGGAAAAGATAGCGGAAAATCGAACAATTATACAATATCTACCTTATGTAACACGATGGGATTATTTAGCTACTATGTTCACAGAGGCAATAACCGTAAATGCGCCAGAACAATTGGAAAATGTTCAAGTACCTCAAAGAGCTAGCTATATCAGAGTAATTATGCTGGAATTGAGCCGTATAGCTTCTCATTTGTTATGGCTTGGACCTTTTATGGCGGATATCGGTGCACAGACTCCCTTTTTCTATATTTTCAGAGAAAGGGAATTGATATATGATCTATTCGAAGCCGCCACAGGTATGCGAATGATGCATAATTATTTCCGTATTGGAGGAGTAGCTGCTGATCTACCTTATGGATGGATAGATAAATGTTTGGATTTCTGCGATTATTCTTTAACAGGAGTTGTTGAATATCAAAAACTTATTACGTGGAATCCCATTTTTTTGGAACGAGTTGAAGGAGTGGGCATTATTGGTGGAGAAGAAGCTGTAAATTGGGGTTTATCAGGACCGATGTTACGAGCTTCTGGAATCCAATGGGATCTTCGTAAAGTTGATCATTATGAGTGTTACAATGAATTCGATTGGGAAGTCCAATGGCAAAAAGAAGGAGATTCATTAGCTCGTTATTTAGTACGAATCGGTGAAATGAAGGAATCCATAAAAATTATTCAACAGGCTCTAGAAGGAATTCCTGGAGGACCTTATGAAAATTTAGAAGTACGACGCTTTGATAGAGCAAAGAATTCTGAATGGAATGATTTTGAATATAGATTTATTAGTAAAAAACCTTCACCCAATTTAGAATTGTCGAAACAAGAACTTTATGTAAGAGTGGAAGCCCCAAAAGGAGAATTGGGAATTTATTTGATAGGAGATAATAGTGTTTTCCCCTGGAGATGGAAAATTCGTCCACCCGGTTTTATCAATTTGCAAATTCTTCCTCAGCTAGTTAAAAGAATGAAATTGGCTGATATCATGACGATATTGGGTAGTATAGATATCATTATGGGAGAAGTTGATCGTTGAAATGATAATTGATACGACAGAAGTACAAACTATCAATTCTTTTTCTACATCGGAATTTTTAAAAGAAGTGTATGGACTAATATGGATTGTACCCATTTTGACCCTTATATTGGGAATAACAATGGGGGTACTAGTAATTGTGTGGTTAGAAAGAGAAATATCTGCAGCGATACAACAACGTATTGGGCCTGAATATGCTGGCCCGTTGGGAATTCTTCAAGCTATAGCGGATGGGACTAAACTACTTTTTAAAGAGGATCTCCTCCCATCTCGAGGAGATATTCGTTTGTTTAGTGTGGGACCGTCTATAGCGGTTATATCAATTCTACTAAGTTATTTAGTAATTCCTTTTGGGTATCGTCTTGTTTTAGCCGATCTCAGTATAGGTGTTTTTTTATGGATCGCCATTTCTAGTATTGCTCCTATTGGGCTTCTTATGTCAGGATATGGATCGAATAATAAATATTCCTTTTTAGGTGGTCTACGAGCTGCTGCTCAATCTATTAGTTATGAAATACCATTAACTCTATGTGTGTTATCAATATCTCTACGTGTGATTCGTTGGAATATGAACTTTGAACCTCTCTTCTAGAAATAAAAGAAAAAAGAAAGAGGTTCAATGTATTGAATAGATGTTTTCATTTTTTTTATTCAGCATTCGGGTTGATGAGTTAAACCAGATAGTTATATGAGTGAAACTAAACAGCTTCCAAATTTGTAGTAAGAAGAAACAATCTCATTCCCTATGTACAAGAATAAAGTTGAAGTAAAAATAAGCAGTGTAAACTGCTTACCCCAAGATTAAGATTTTTTGATTAGTCATCATATCTTGAAGCGGGCGCAAACAAAAGATCAACTGTATGGAGTTTATACTACTGTCTCATATGTATTACTATACCGGGGATCAATCAAAAGTCAGTGGACGGTTAGGAACACCAAGGTACACAAAGGATTAGTAATGGAGATAATGTAAGGTATCAAAAAATAGGTATTTCTTCATAAAACGAATCATAATAAGGACTTGAAATTGGTAGAAATGATCAAGTAGTACTTCCCTACGATTCCGATCTAGAGTATGCTCCTATTCACTGGTTAAAGAAATGACTATCAAGAACGAATTAATTCTTTATTTTATTTTTGAGTATCCTCCTCTGAGACAGAAGAACAGGAAAAAGGAAATGGAATGCAGTAATTGAATGAATAATAAAAAAAGGGGATCCTTATTTATTCTTTTCTCTATCCATATTCATACATATCGAATTCTTATCACGATTCATGAACTAATGACTAATTCTTTTTATTTTGTATTGATTGATATAAGGAGTATTTTATTGAAATATTAAGTTATTACCGAACAAAGATAAATTTTTATTGTAAAGGATGAGATCAATTCGGAAGCACTTTTTTTCTTATTCTAGCAGACAGAATTCCATTGGTCTAATTTGGGACTTTCCGATGTATCTTTATTCTATCCATCCAAAGATGGTGATAATACCGAACCCATCCTTACATTTTTTTTGTGGCCATCGAGGAGCCGTATGAAGCTGAGGTCTCACGTACGGTTTTGAAATAGCGATGGGAACAGTGATGTTATTATCGACTATGATTATCTAACAGTTCAAGTACAGTTGATATAGTTGAAGCACAGTCAAAATATGGTTTTTGGGGGTGGAATCTGTGGCGTCAGCCTATAGGATTTATTGTTTTTCTAATTTCTTCTCTAGCCGAATGTGAGAGATTGCCCTTTGATTTACCAGAAGCGGAGGAGGAATTAGTAGCAGGTTATCAAACCGAGTATTCGGGTATCAAATACGGTTTATTTTATCTTGCTTCTTACCTAAATTTATTAGTTTCTTCATTATTTGTAACAGTTCTTTACTTAGGTGGGTGGAATTTACCTATTCCGTATATATCCATTTCTGAGCTTTTCGGAATAAAAAAAATCGCCGGCATTTTTGGAATGACAATGGGTATCCTTATTACATTAACTAAAGCTTATTTGTTTCTGTTCATTTCTATCACAACAAGATGGACTTTACCTAGAATGAGAATGGACCAGTTATTAAATCTTGGATGGAAATTTCTTTTACCTATTTCTCTAGGTAATCTGTTATTAACAACTTCTTCCCAACTTGTTTCATTATAAATAAGAGAATACGATAACACTATTTTAGATTCATAATCTCTATCAAACAAGAGAAAGAAACGTAAAATTTTTCATGTATATCTACAATATGTTCCCTATGGTAATTGGGTCCATGAATTATGGTCAACAAACAATACGAGCTGCAAGGTACATTGGTCAAAGTTTCATAATTACCTTATCCCACACAAATCGTTTACCTGTAACTATTCAATATCCTTATGAAAAATCGATCACATCAGAGCGTTTCCGGGGTAGAATCCACTTTGAATTTGATAAATGTATTGCTTGTGAAGTATGTGTTCGTGTATGCCCGATAGATCTACCCGTTGTTGATTGGAGATTTGAAAGAGATATTAAAAAGAAACAATTACTTAATTATAGTATGGATTTCGGGGTTTGTATATTTTGTGGTAACTGTGTCGAGTATTGTCCAACAAATTGTTTATCAATGACTGAAGAATATGAACTTTCTACTTATGATCGTCACGAATTGAATTATAATCAAATTGCTTTGGGTCGATTACCAATCTCAATAATTGGAGATTATACAATTCAAGCAGTTATGAATTCGACTCAAATAAAAATAGACAAAGATAAACCCTTTGATTCAAGAACAATTACCGATTACTAAGATTTTGTTTTGATATAAAGGATCCAAGCTTTTTATTTTGGGTAGTCAGTAACTACAAATAAAAACTAATGATTGTTGAGAATCACTCTTTGATTTAAACTAAAAATATATTTTTAGTGATGATTTCGAAATAGCAAATTTCAACTACTTTTTTCTTTTTTTTTCTTTCGGATAAATATAAATAAAGTAAGGTTGGCCCGATAATTTTATCTATATCTACATTAATCCATATTCAAATTCAATTCAATTATAAATGTATCATATACAATATTATATACAAGAAAACAAAAATAGGGTAACCCCTTTTCCTTTCCTGGACCATTTATTTAGTAAAGTTAAAGTAAGGTCATGAAATAGTTAAAGTTATTTATTTTGTATTTTATACATAATGGATTTACCTGGACCAATACATGATATTCTTGTTGTATTTCTGGGGTCAATTCTTGTATTAGGGGGTCTGGGGGTAGTATTATTTACCAATCCAATTTATTCTGCCTTTTCATTGGGATTGGTTCTTGTTTGTATATCCTTATTCTATATTTCATCGAACTCCTATTTTGTAGCTGCCGCACAGCTCCTTATTTATGTGGGAGCCATAAATATCTTGATCATATTTGCTGTAATGTTCATGAATGGTTCAGAATATTCCAATAATTCCTATTTTTGGACCATTGGAGATGGGGTCACTTTGATGGTTTGTACAACTATTCTTTTTTCACTAATTACTACTATCCCAGATACGTCATGGTACGGAATTATTTGGACTGCAAGGTCAAACCAGATTATGGAACAGGACCTAATAAATAACGTTCAACAAATTGGGATTCATTTATCAACAGATTTTTATCTTCCATTTGAACTCATTTCAATAATTCTTTTAGTTTCCTTGATAGGTGCAATTACTATGGCTCGACAATAAGCAATAAAAATACTTAACTTATAATGATTCCCAATTCTTAGAATTCTAACTAAATTCTAAATAAATAAATAGAAATTTTTAGTTAAATCTATCTACCGTCAATATCTTCTTTTGTTGTGTAATTGTTCTATTCTAATCAATTGAATCGGTTGAATTGTTGTTCATATTGAAATGAATCGAGATTGATAAGGAGTTAGTCAATGATGTTTGAGCATGTCCTTTTTTTGAGTGTTTATTTATTTTCTATCGGTATCTATGGATTGATCACAAGTCGAAACATGGTTAGAGCGCTTATGTGTCTTGAGCTTATACTAAATTCGGTTAATATCAATCTTGTAACATTTTCTGATATATTTGATAGTCGCCAATTAAAAGGAGACATTTTCTCAATCTTTGTTATAGCCATTGCAGCTGCTGAAGCAGCTATTGGACTTGCTATTGTTTCGTCGATCCATCGTAACAGAAAATCAACTCGTATTAATCAATCGAATTTGTTGAATAATTAGTGATAATCATCATAGATAATTTAAATAAAGACACATAAAAATATTTAATAGAATTGAAATACTATTTTTTATTGAATTTGAATGCAATTCAATAAAATGGAATTGCATTTTTATATTTATATTGAAATAATGATGACCGATTTGTTGGCCAATTAATTTTAATTCGCATGTGCAACTCGTATCATCATAATTGTTGAAACGAAAATCAAAGTGTCTTGACCTTTTCTCATAAACAGATTGATTTAAGAAATATATTGATTGTTTTTAATAAACCACTGTTTCATCTGGTGTCTACAATATTACAATATATAATATATGATTCATTTACTACTAATTTGATTTGACCAGATCGAAAATCTTTTATGTTCAAAACTGTACTTTATAGATCCAATGTCACATTCAGTAAAAATTTATGATACATGTATAGGGTGTACTCAATGTGTACGAGCTTGCCCCACAGATGTATTGGAAATGATACCTTGGGACGGATGTAAAGCCAAGCAAATAGCTTCCGCGCCAAGAACCGAGGACTGTGTAGGTTGTAAGAGATGTGAATCTGCCTGCCCAACAGATTTTTTGAGTGTCCGTGTTTATTTAGGGCCTGAAACAACTCGCAGCATGGCTCTATCTTATTGATACGTTACAAAAAACTCCACTTGAATCATTTGTGATTCCTCTTTACCGACAAAAGCCCGTGCTCGACAAAATATATTATTTTGAGGACGGGCTTTTCTGGTCAAAATGTATCTTGTCTTTATCACGAGTTTTTTTCCTTGGTTAACAATACTTGTTGTTTTACCGATATTTGCGGGTTCCTCAATTTTCTTTTTCCCTCATAGAGGGAATAAGATGTTTAGGTGGTATACTATATGTATATGCTTATTAGAACTCCTTCTAACGACTTATGCATTCTGTTATCATTTCCAATTGGATGATCCATTAATGCAATTGAAGGAAGATTCTAAATGGATAGATGTTTTTGATTTCCACTGGAGACTAGGAATCGATGGACTTTCCATAGGACCCATTTTACTGACAGGATTTATCACTACTTTAGCAACTTTAGCAGCTTGGCCAATTACTCAAAATTCGCGGTTGTTCTATTTCCTGATGCTAGCAATGTACAGCGGTCAAATAGGATTATTTTCCTCTCGAGACTTTTTACTTTTTTTCATCATGTGGGAGTTAGAATTAATTCCTGTTTACTTACTTTTATCCATGTGGGGGGGAAAGAAACGTCTCTACTCGGCTACAAAGTTTATTTTGTACACTGCAGGGGGTTCCATTTTTTTCTTAATAGGAGTTCTAGGTATGGGTTTATATGGTTCCAATGAACCAACATTAGATTTTGAAAGATTAATTAATCAATCATATCCTGTGGCATTGGAAATAATATTCTATTTTGGCTTCCTTATTGCTTATGCTGTCAAATTGCCGATTATACCCCTACATACATGGTTACCTGATACTCATGGAGAAGCACATTACAGTACATGTATGCTTTTAGCTGGAATCCTATTAAAAATGGGCGCATATGGATTGATTCGGATCAATATGGAATTACTACCCCACGCTCATTCTATATTTTCTCCTTGGTTGGTGATAATAGGAACAATGCAAATAATCTATGCAGCTTCAACTTCTCTTGGTCAACGTAATTTAAAAAAGAGAATAGCCTATTCCTCTGTATCTCACATGGGTTTCACAATTATAGGAATTGGTTCTATAACCGACATGGGACTCAATGGAGCTATTTTACAAATGCTCTCTCATGGATTTATTGGTGCTGCACTTTTTTTCTTGGCGGGAACGAGTTGTGATAGAACACGTCTTGTTTATCTCGAAGAAATGGGAGGGATATCTATCCCAATGCCAAAAACATTTACCATGTTCAGTAGCTTCTCGATGGCTTCTCTTGCATTGCCAGGAATGAGTGGTTTTGTTGCGGAATTTGTAGTATTTTTTGGACTAATTACTAGTACAAAATATCTTTTAATGTCAAAAATGCTAATTACTTTTGTAATGGCAATTGGAATGATATTAACTCCTATTTATTTATTATCTATGTTACGTCAGATGTTTTATGGATACAAGTTATTTAATATTCCAAACTCTAATTTTTGGGATTCTGGACTACGAGAACTATTTCTTTCAATCTGTATCTTTCTACCCGTAATAAGTATTGGTATTTATCCCGATTTTGTTCTCTCGTTATCAGTTGACAAGGTACACGCTATCTTATCCAATTATTATCATAGATAGTGTTTCATTAATGAAACGGAAGGAAAGTCTTATAATTCTTTGAATTTAATATTTTGAAAATCGTTTGCTGTACTGTATAATGAAAAAAGAAATAAAATAAATAAGAATTGTAATTAGATACATCTCGAGTTTTTGAGAACCGTTTGAATCAAGGAATCATTCAAATTTAAATGGTTCTCAAAAACTCATAAAAACAAACTTTCGTTATATATGGGATGCTGTTTTTATCTTATGTATTCTTCATGTAGTTTATTCAATTAGATGTTTATGTGAATGAACCATAACTATGTAGACCTATTCCTAATAGATTGATCCCAAAATAGCATATCCAAATTATAATAAATCCTATAGAAGCTACAAGTGCCGAATTCGTACCTTTCCAATTTATATTTGTTCTAGTATGTAAATAAATCGCGAATATGGTCCAAGTAATAAATGCCCAAGTTTCCTTGGGGTCCCAATTCCAATAGGATCCCCATGCCTCATTAGCCCATACTGCTCCACAAAGAATACCTATGGTTAAAAAGGTAAACCCTAGACTAATGACACGATAACTCCAATAATCCAAACGCTCAGTTAATTGATATTTGTAATAATTTTGAAATGAAGGAAAAGAAGTGTTTTTAAAAACACTTCCTTTTTCATTCAAATATTCAATCTCACCAAAGAAAAATGACTTAATTAATAAATTATTGCTTTTACAAAAAATTTTGATGTTTTTTCGAAATGTAATGACTAGAAGAGCGACTGATAATAATGATCCGCATAAAAGAGCTGCATAGCTCAATAACATCATACTTACGTGCATCATTAACCACTGAGATTGTAGAGCAGGTACTAATATTGCGGATTGATGCATTTCAGTTGAAAGACCCGACATGGCAAAGCCTTGAGTAAAAATGGTACTTGGTGCAATTATTGTGCTTAAATCGTTTTTAAGGTTACGTATCTTGGGAATCATATGAATAATGAAGAAACTACACGAAAGGAAGATTAATGACTCATATAAATTACTTAATGGAAAATGTCCCGAAGAAATCCAACGAGAAACTAATAATCCTGTTATAGAGAAAAAGGTAGCTATCATCCCTTTTTCTGATGAATCACGTAATCCTACAATTTTGTGGACTAATAAGGTCATCAAATGAATCATAATCACAATTGAAATGATCGAAAAAGAGATATGAGTTAATATATGTTCTAAAGTCGCAAATATCATAAAAGGGGTCCCATTACAGAATTGGAAATCGCGAATTGAATACATTTTAGGATCTATTGTATCTCTTTTAGAAGATGCCGCCACTCGGACTCGAACCGAGATGCTTTAGCACTGCTTCCTAAGAGCAGCGTGTCTACCGATTTCACCACGGCGGCTTACTTGAAATAATAATAGTCAATTCATGTTGAATCGTCGAGATTCAAGGATTCAATATAGTTTAGGAAACATTAATTAGAATCAATGAATAAAGACTGGTTTGTGGTTTAAATATTTGAATCTTCAATAAAATACCTACCTAGGTAGTATCGTCGTGGGTTTTTTAACAATCAACTTTCATGTACTAGAAACTAAGTTTTCTCCAAACAGTTGGAACTCCATAGTTTTTTCTCGGTTGAGGTATAAAACTAAGAATTGTCTTTTTTTCTCTATTTTTTTATGATTTGTTTTTCATTTATCCGATTTCATGGATTCAAATGAAAAAGATTGATTTTTTTTTTTCAATGAACAAAATAAAATAACTAGGATTTCATATCTATCACAATTTCATCATTAAATACAAATAATTTGTTATTTGTCTAATGATTTCGATACCTTAGTATATTAAAATTTCGATACCTTAGTATATTAAAATTAAAGTATTAATATTCTTTATTGCGCATATAATTTATAATTTAGAATACCATTTACAAAACCAATTAAGTTTTGGGATAGGCATATAACAAAAGAGTTTCAATCTCTATCACAATTGTACTTTTCACAATAGAAAAGTACAATTGCGATAGGGAAAAAAATAATACTTAGAACCTAATATACAAAAAACTCTTATTCTATATATCACAGCAGTGAGTTCTAAGTAATATTGATAAATTCAATACAGAAAAATACATTAGTTAACATTCATCTTACAAAATTTGAGGTTCTTTAGGCTATATCAATTGAGATTATTCTAAGACTTTATTATTTGTTTGTCGCACAAAAAAACTTTTTGAATGCCCGGTGGAAACCGATTTCGCTAAAGAAAAAGTTTTTACTGCAACTAAATATCCTTTTTTCTTCCAAATATTTCTACGAATACGTTTTTTTGACATAGAAGTACGTTTTTTTGGAACTGCCAT